GAATGGATTCACAATAATTCTAAAAAAATTCAGAATTTTCTATTTCATAATCATTCCTAATTTCATTCTAAAAAATAAATAAAGAACCTATATTATGGTATGGGTTCTGTGATTAATCGTTTGCTATGTCAGTATCTATACGTGTGTATTCGATGTATAAAGCCCTTCTTTCTCTAATTTAGTTTTAGAGTAGAGGGAGTTTCACTACCAACACAACGTAATTACACCTCGATTCGTTAGAACAGCTTCCATTGAGTCTCTGCACCTATCCTTTTCCTTTGGGTTCTAGTTTGAGAACTACTTGTTTTTTTTTTTCAAAAAAGGGATTTGGCTCAGGATTGCCCATTTTTCATTCCAGGGTTTCTCTGAATTTGGAAGTTACCACTTAGCAGGTTTCCATACCAAGGCTCAATACAATCAAGTCCGTAGCGTCTACCGATTTCGCCATATCCCCATTGTCCTTTTTTTCTTTGAAACCAGGATTCCTTGTGTAATTTCCTACATCTCTTAGTTTTTTTTTTGAATCATTATTTGACGTAGTCTAGCAGCTCGTCTCTATTCAAGAGACCCCACTTATTGCAATTCAGAATTGAATTGATTCTACCGTTCATATATTTCCAATTCAATCGGAATCAATATATCCAAAAGTTTTTTTCTCCCCCACCCCTCCTTCTTTCCTTTTTTAGAATATTCAAAATCATACTATAACGCTTTATATTAATTCTTTTTTTTTTTTCTAATCAGAATTAGAAATTTCATTTGTTATGATTCTATCTTTTCCTTAGTGAAATATTAATCCTTAAATTATTAACAAATAAAAAAAATATTTTAACAAATAAAAAAAATATTTCAAAAAATGTAAAAATGTATATAATGCTCGAATGAAAATGCCAAAAGATTCGCATTTTCTCTTTATTATTCATATAGATTATTCTTTTCTATGTATTAGATTATTCGTCCGAGCCATATCAGATTGAAAATATCTGAAATCAAATTCCATATAGAAATTAAATTGGAATAGATTCTATTAGAAAAATGGATTTGATTTGCGAGTTAGAGAAATAAAAAGAAAGTTTAATAAATTCTATAATCCTCTATAAAATTCTATAATTCTATTTAAGAATATCGTTTAGTTAAGCATATCAAGCTAACTTTATCTTTATGAAATTCTAGTATTTTTTTCTTTTCTAAGTAGAATTTCAAATTTTGAACTAGTTAATAACTAAGATTAATAATTAAGATCTCCCATTTTATGGATTTCCTATATATATTTCTATTTGTTACACTATTTCTGTTATGTAAGCCCACTTAGCTCAGAGGTTAGAGCATCGCATTTGTAATGCGAGGGTCATCGGTTCAAATCCGATAGTCGGCTTTTTTCTCTATTGATGTTCTATGAACAAGAATCTCTTTTTTTTCTCCGAATTAAATGGAGAATCCAGAGTCCATTACGTCGTTCTACCTTACAATTTTGCTAGATACAAAACATTAAAATAAATAATATATATACAAAAAATCCAGATGTTGATGAAATTCCATTTTTTATGGTACTTTAGTAGATTTTACTCTGTTTATCCTTTAGTTTAATTCAGTTTTAATTTCGATGTATTCTGTAATGTAAATACAATGAAATTTATTGTGTAAAATGGAATTTCAATAAAAAAAGGAGTCTTCATGTCCCGTTATCGAGGACCTCGTTTAAAAAAAATACGTCGTCTGGGAGCTTTACCAGGACTCACTAGAAAAACGCCTAAATCCGGAAGTAATCTGAAAAAGAAATTCCATTCTGGGAAAAAAGAGCAATATCGTATTCGTCTTCAAGAAAAACAGAAATTGCGTTTTCATTATGGTCTGACAGAACGACAATTACTTAGATATGTACATATCGCTGGAAAAGCAAAAAAGTCAACAGGTCAAGTTTTACTACAATTACTTGAAATGCGTTTGGATAATATTGTTTTTCGATTGGGTATGGCTTCAACCATTCCTGGGGCCCGGCAATTAGTAAATCATAGACATATTTTAGTTAATGGTCGTATAGTGGATATACCAAGTTTTCGTTGCAAACCCCGAGATATTATTACTACGAAGGATAACCAAAAATCAAAACGTCTGGTTCAAAATTCTATTGCTTCATCCGATCCGGGCAAATTGCCAAAGCATTTGACGATTGATACATTGCAATATAAAGGACTAGTACAAAAAATCCTAGATAGAAAGTGGGTCGGTCTGAAAATAAATGAGTTGTTAGTTGTAGAATATTACTCTCGTCAGACTTGAGCTTAAGGCAAAAGGAAAGGTTCATAGAATTTTTTTTTCCCTTCCCCTTTCCCCGAACTAAATCGACCTAAGGCTCTTAATTCATATTTTTCCATTCACCTAGCAGAAATAGATTAACCTTAGGATCTTTTTTCTTTTTTGTTATATTTTACATACCAAAGTAATTTGCTTTAGAGAATTCTATTAAATAAAGGTATTATTGCTCAAATAAATTGTTATTTGATTTGATACATTGTGATCGGTAACGTTGATGAATTAAGAGAAACGGAAAGAGAGGGATTCGAACCCTCGGTAAACAAAAGTCTACATAGCAGTTCCAATGCTACGCCTTGAACCGCTCGGCCATCTCTCCTACATAATCTTATTATGGAAAATAAACTGAGTGAATAGCGAGTTTTCGTATTCCTGCAGCACAGGTACAGCCACAACCGTTCGAGGATTCCATGGCTCCGTTGGAAAAATTCTTTTTTTTAGCTAAGTGTAAGGATCCTTTATTTTTTTACTAGGAATTCCACTCCCTCAAAAGTTTTTCTTTGGGGAAAACCCAAATAAAAAGAGAATAGAAGAATCCTTATAAAAAAAGGTATGGTATAATTAATGACTTTTAAAACGGGAAATAGCTGATGACAGAAGTTATTGTTGAGAAATAGGAAAGTGGAATGAAATCCAATCTTAGTCAAATATTTCATATCTCTTCTTGTCCAAACAGAAGGAAAAGGAGACAATTTGAGCTGAGTGGAAAATCCATACCTCTCTTATCCATTTAGAGCATATGGCGCGATTTATAAGTTTTTATGTTATTTTGTGATAGAATGAAAAGAATTCTATATAGAATGGATTGGGAATTATGCCTAGATCCCGTATAAATGGAAATTTCATTGATAAGACCTCCTCGATTGTAGCCAATATTTTATTGCAAATAATTCCGACAACCTCAGGGGAAAAAAGGGCATTTACTTATTATAGAGATGGTGCGATTTGACTCTTTTTTTTTTTAGCCCTACCTACATCTCAGTCTCACGAGAAAGAGAGGGGGTTCGCATAGAGAGAACAAAATTAGTAAAGGAAACCCACGCTTGGAGAAGGTGAGGTGAACTAACAATTCCTTCTGTCGTGTATCCTCGATTGATGTGGCCTTAGATGCTTCAATTGTAGATTTGAGTATTGAGCGAAAGGTTACACCTACAGGATATGTTCTGTATTACAGGCTAATCCTACTCTACTAGGACCAATAGGCAGCATAGGGGAGAAAAGCACTACACCTCGAAATAGGAATCAACAAGAGAAAAACTTTGTTAGAAATTAACCCTTTCCTGATCGGTATCAGGATTGGGAAGAATGGTTGGGATAGCAAACAACCATCAGGTTTGTACGTTGGATACCCTTATAACCATCAAAGGTCGTTGAAGTGGCTAATTCCTCTAAATAGGAGGCGTTGAGAACAAAGAAATTCCTGGAGCTATCGTTTTCCTCTAGCATTAATAGAATTTATTGGTGTTAAGAAAAACCTCTTGGAAAAGGGTGGCTAGCGATTTCTTGGAAAAATACCAGCCCCTTTCGGTCCATAATGAGATGGGACTAATTCTATTTTCATTCTATAGATTTTTTGCTTAGTACTATGTACAGAAGGGAGGAGCCGTATGAGATGAAAACCTCATGTACGGTTTTGGAACGGAGATTTTTTGAATAGAATGAACGACCGTAACGGATGTTGGCTCAATCCGAAGGAAATTATGCGGAAGCTTTGCAGAATTATTATGAAGCTACGCGACTAGAAATTGATCCCTATGATCGAAGTTATATACTATATAACATCGGCCTTATACACACAAGCAATGGAGAGCATACAAAGGCTTTGGAATATTATTTCCGGGCGCTAGAACGAAACCCCTTCTTACCGCAAGCTTTTAATAATATGGCCGTGATCTGTCATTACGTGCGACTATCTCCACTATAGAAAGAAAGAAGAAAAAAAGATGAAATTTTCTAGTATTTACTAGAAAAAGGGCTTTCTACATAGGGATCGTCAAAACAATGATTTTGCCCTATCAGCTGTAGGAAGGAAGAACACTTCACGAGAATCAAAATAAGAAGAAAGTCGAGCCTATACTACTTACTCTATGGATAAAGTCTCAAATTGATAGAGAAAGCACCGTAAAGATCAATTAGTGAGCGACTGGGTCGATACAACTAAAAAAAACTGCTTAATTATACCATGATATGGGGCAAAATTTAGGAATCTGCTTATGTAATAGAGCCGATCCACTAAAGGATTAAGCAGCGGTGTAGTATCAGATCCCAAAGATAGTAAGTTCTTTTTTCTTTCTTTTGGGAAAAAGTCTTTTTCAAGGATTCTATAGAAATTTCATATATGAAAGACACGAAACCGAGATAGTTACCTTTCAGAAAATTAGAACGAAGGATATAGGTCATCTATGCTTCATTCTTCTGAAGGTGGGAGAAAAGATCAGACTGATTATTGATCAAAATTAGGGTTTGAAACTTAGGTAATTAACTTCTTCTGCTTAACCCAAGAAGAAATTGGATCGATTTTTGAGAAATCGAATTCAGTTAAGATAAGGGAAATTAAGATAGCAATTTTTGAGCCGTATGAGGTAGGAAACTCTCAAGTACGGTTCTAGGGGAAGGAACTACCTATTCCGACCGAGGAGAACAGGCCATTCTACAGGGCGATTCGGAAATTGCGGAAGCTTGGTTTGATCAAGCTGCTGAGTATTGGAAACAAGCTATCGCGCTTACTCCGGGAAATTATATTGAAGCACAGAACTGGTTGAAGATTACGAAGCGCTTTGAATTTGAATAAGACCACTCTTCATTTTCATAAAATGGGTGGTTTGGTTGTTGATCCATTAATAAAATAATTTTGGTAGGAAGATCGAATCAAGAATTTCATTATATCCCTTTCTTCTAACTTCGATTTTATATCATTTCGATTTTATATCATATTTCATAAGGATAAACAATAGGGCTAGGCTCTAGAACAGAGGCAGTAAAGTAAATAAAAGGGGGCAATCGAAATATTCTTACCTAAAGGACGATTTTTTTAATAATTCTGATGAGTTTCTTGGAATTTGGAATCGAATAAAAATATTTATATTATGCTCACTCAAGGAAAGTAGATGTAGGGCTTATACCCTAAAAAAAAATACACTAGCTTCTTAAATTAAAACGTAAAATAAATCTTTTTTTGTTACGTCGGGAAATAATTTTCCAGGATAACCCATGTCCGTTAGGCACCTAATCCTTATGTCATAATAGATCCGAACACTTGCCTCGGATTGACTTCAATATATAATTGCTCCAGTGAATAACTAAAAAAAAAAAAGAAGGGCGGTAGATAGTAAAGAAAAGGACTAATCATAATATCTATCCTTCAAAGATTCACTAAAAAGACAGTTGGCGGGTCTCTTTGTATGTCTTGTCCGGAAAGAGGAGGACTTAATGATTATTCGTTCGCCGGAACCAGAAGTTAAAATTGTTGTGGATAGGGATCCTGTAAAAACATCTTTTGAGGAATGGGCCAGACCCGGGCATTTCTCAAGAACAATAGCTAAGGGCCCCGATACTACCACTTGGATCTGGAACCTACATGCTGATGCTCACGATTTCGATAGTCATACCGGTGATTTGGAGGAGATCTCTCGAAAAATCTTTAGTGCTCATTTCGGTCAACTCTCCATTATCTTTCTTTGGTTGAGTGGCATGTACTTCCACGGTGCCCGTTTTTCCAATTATGAAGCATGGCTAAGCGATCCTACTCACATTGGACCCAGTGCTCAGGTAGTTTGGCCAATAGTAGGGCAAGAAATTTTGAATGGTGATGTAGGCGGGGGTTTCCGAGGAATCCAAATAACCTCCGGTTTTTTTCAGATTTGGCGAGCATCTGGAATAACTAGTGAGTTACAACTCTATTGTACCGCAATCGGTGCATTGATTTTTGCATCGTTAATGCTTTTTGCTGGTTGGTTCCATTATCACAAAGCCGCTCCCAAATTGGCCTGGTTCCAAGATGTAGAATCCATGTTGAATCACCACTTAGCGGGGTTATTAGGACTTGGGTCTCTTTCTTGGGCGGGACACCAAATCCATGTATCTTTACCAATTAACCAATTTCTTGACGCTGGGGTTGATCCTAAAGAGATACCACTTCCTCATGAATTTATCTTGAATCGTGACCTTTTGGCTCAACTTTATCCTAGTTTTGCCGAAGGAGCAACCCCCTTTTTCACCTTGAATTGGTCCAAATACGCAGAATTTCTTACTTTTCGTGGAGGACTAGATCCAATAACCGGTGGCCTATGGTTGAGCGATATTGCGCACCATCATTTAGCTATTGCTATTCTTTTCCTGATCGCTGGTCATATGTATAGGACCAACTGGGGTATTGGTCATGGACTTAAAGATATTTTGGAGGCTCATAAAGGCCCATTTACAGGACAAGGCCATAAGGGTCTCTATGAAATCCTAACAACGTCATGGCATGCTCAATTATCTCTTAACCTAGCTATGCTAGGCTCTACAACTATTGTTGTAGCTCATCATATGTACTCTATGCCCCCCTATCCATACCTAGCTACTGACTATGGTACACAACTTTCCTTGTTCACACACCACATGTGGATTGGCGGATTTCTAATAGTTGGTGCTGCTGCACATGCAGCCATTTTTATGGTAAGAGACTATGATCCAACTACTCGATACAACGATCTATTAGATCGCGTCCTTAGACACCGCGATGCAATCATATCCCACCTTAACTGGGTATGTATATTTCTAGGTTTTCACAGTTTTGGCTTGTACATTCATAATGATACCATGAGTGCTTTAGGCCGTCCCCAAGATATGTTTTCGGATACCGCCATACAATTACAACCCATCTTTGCTCAATGGGTACAAAATATCCATGCTGGCGCGCCTGGCGTAACAGCTCCTGGTGCAACAACAAGTACCAGCTTAACGTGGGGAGGTGGCGAGTTAGTAGCTGTAGGCGGCAAAGTTGCTTTGTTACCTATTCCATTAGGAACCGCAGATTTTTTAGTCCATCACATTCACGCATTTACCATCCATGTGACTGTATTAATACTTTTGAAAGGTGTTTTATTTGCTCGTAGTTCCCGTTTGATACCTGATAAAGCAAATCTTGGTTTTCGATTCCCTTGCGACGGGCCTGGACGAGGGGGAACATGTCAAGTCTCCGCC